AAAAAGGACAGTTATTCTATTTTCATCATAGAACGATTATTTGATTATTTTTCCTCTTTTGATCATAATTTAATCAAAACTTCTACAATTTTGCTAATCTATCCTAATCCGTAGGATAAATTTTTTGATTCTTCAACTTCGATGAAATCAGAATAATTCTTTTTATTTTTATACTTTATTCTTATACTAATGAATTTGGATGAAATCAAAATCAAATAGGATTCAAATATTTCTTTTTTTTTTTTTCTTGATTCCTGCCAAAAAAATTGAAGTAAAGTAGCGGGCTATATTAAAAAAAAAAAAAAAGAAAATGGAATGGGTATGCTTTTATGTTATTTCGTACTGTACACTTCCTTTGTTTGTGAGATCATTTTATTTTCTCACGAGGGGTAATGAAAAGAGTTATAGAATGGATTGCTACCTATGCCTAGATCGCGGATAAATGGAAATTTTATTGATAAGACCTTTTCAATCGTAGCCAATATCTTATTACGAATAATTCCGACAACTTCAGGAGAAAAAGAGGCATTTACTTATTACAGAGATGGTGCGATTTGATTATTATATCTATTTTTTTTTTTTTTTTACTTTATTTACTTTACCGCTCTCAGTCTTAGGAAAAAGACACATGATTCAGAATAGAAAAAAAAAAAGACTATTGAAAAAAAAAGAAATCTACGCTTGTTGAAGGTGAAGTTTATAAATAAAGCAATTCCTTCTGTCGTGTATCCCCGATTAATGCGACCTCAGATGCTTCAATTGTTGATTCGAGTATTGAGCGAAAGGTTACACCTATGGGTCTGTATTGTGGGTCAACCCTACTACACTAGTACCACTAGGCGGCATAGAGGAAGAAGCACTACACCTAGGAATCAACAACACGAAAACTTTGTTCTAAATGATTCCCTTTCCTTATCGGGATCGGACCTAAGAGAAATGGTTGGGACAACAAACATCCATCTTGTTCGTACTTTGGATACCCATATAACCATCGAAGGCTGTTGAAGTGACTAATTCCTGGAAATTAAGGAGCGTTGAGAACAAAGAAATTGTTGGAGTTTACTTTTTTATCTAGTACGAACACGCTTGATGTTAAGAAAAGATCTTTTGCAAGAGGGTTGGCTAGAGATTTCTTGTAAAAACATTAGCCCCGCTCAGTTCATAATGACACTATTTCGACTTTTTTTTTAATTCCCTGGATTATTCTCATTATGCACAGAAAGGAGGAGCCGTATGAGGTGAAAATCTCACGTACGGTTTTGGAACGGAGAATTCTTTGAATCGAATGACGACCGTAACGGATGTCGGCTCAATCCGAAGGAAATTATGCGGAAGCCTTACAGAATTATTATGAAGCTATGCGACTAGAAATTGATCCCTATGATCGAAGTTATATACTCTATAACATAGGCCTTATCTACACGAGTAACGGAGAACATACAAAAGCTTTAGAATATTATTTTCGAGCACTAGAACGAAACCCGTTCTTACCACAAGCTTTTAATAATATGGCTGTGATCTGTCATTACGTGCGACTATCTCCACTATAGAAATAAAAAAAGGAAAGAAAGAGCAAATACGCTAGTAAATAAATACGCTAGTAAATAAAATACTAGAAAAAAAAAATAGGCTTTCTACATATTGCATCGTCCAAAAAACGATTTTTATCAGCTGTAACAAAAAAAAAAAAAGAAACTTCATAGAAGTCGAAATATGAAGAAATATATATGCCTAGATACTTTATTCTATGGATAAAGGATCTAATTGATAGATGAAGCACCGTAAAGATCAATTAGCGAGGTTTGGGGCCGATACAATAAATAAGAACTGCTTATTTATGTCATGATATGAGATAAAAATTAGGAATCAACTTATGTAATAGAGCCGATCCCCTAAGTTATTGAGCAGCGGTGTAGCATCAGATCCCAAAGACAGTAAGTCTTTTTTATGAGGAAGAAGTCTTTTTCAAGGATTCTATATAACTTTCTATATGATATGAAACCGAGATAGTTACCTTTCAGAAAAATCTAACGGACGATAGTCCCGAAACGCCTATGCTTTATTTTTCTGAAGGTGGGAGAAAAGATAAAACTTATTATTAATTTAATCCAAATTAAAGTTTGAAACTCATCTAATTAACCTCTTTTGGTTAACCTGAGACAAATCAATAGATCCATGAGAAATCTCATTCAATTGGATATATGGTAGGGTACAAAAAATGGGACACCAAAAGAATTGACTGCCGAGCCGTATGAGGTAGGAAACTCTCAAGTACGGTTGTAAGGGAAGGAATTGACCCGCCTATTCCGACCGGGGAGAACAGGCCATTCGACAGGGGGATTCTGAAATAGCGGAGGCTTGGTTCGATCAAGCCGCTGAGTATTGGAAACAGGCTATAGCGCTTACTCCTGGTAATTATATTGAAGCGCAGAATTGGTTAAAGATCACGAGGCGTTTCGAATAAGAACAAGAGCTCTCTGTTTATTTATTATTTTAGGAC